GTCATTATAATGAAGATTAGTTCAACTTTATAATATAATTATATATTAGATATCAACAAAAACTCTATTCCGCGTGCAAATATGATGGTGTTTTTTTTTTGAAACACCTCAAAAAAGCCCCTTATCGGATTTGAACCGATGACTTACGCCTTACCATGGCGTTACTCTACCACTGAGTTAAAAGGGCCCTTAATATATATTTTAAATATATATATTAAATATTATATATAGTTAATTCTTGGCTGAGTCACCACTTATATCTATTCTATAATAGAAATATAATATACATAGAAAATATATTTAATTAAGTTATTATATTCTATTCTATATTATAGAATAGATATATACATAAGTAGGCAGCTAGCCGCTCGTTTCTAAATGCGATATGATATATGGGGTTTGTTTACCTTAAACCTCCTTTTTTTGAGTAGCTAAAGCACGTCCTGAGCGGATCCTTTGAATTATCTATTATTTAGATTTCCTCTGCTAATTTAATAAATATAATCTTTTATATTAAGAATAAATAAATTAGAACGGATTTTTTATAGTTTTCTAGTTTATAGATTTAATATCGAATGGTTTGAATGAATTATTAAAAAAATGAAATGAAAAAAAATTGGATGTAATCATGTAAGACGGAAAGACCCCTTGAATCTAAGAATCTAATTATTGTTATTTAAATTTTAATAATAATATATATTAGATTCGATTATATTGACAATTTCAAAAAACTGTTCATACTATGAACATAGTATGATGGCAGTTGGGTACGTATGCCCCCATCGTCTAGCGGTTCAGGACATCTCTCTTTCAAGGAGGCAGCGGGGATTCGACTTCCCCTGGGGGTAGGGTACTACGAAAGGGAGTTGCTCGTGGATTATCAATAAACCTATAATTGAATAGATTCTTCCTGGGTCGATGCCCGAGCGGTTAATGGGGACGGACTGTAAATTCGTTGGCAATATGTCTACGCTGGTTCAAATCCAGCTCGGCCCAAAAGCTCTCTCATCCACTATTTAGATGAAGATATTTGTCCTCCCGAAACGGCCGACATGCGGAATAAAAGAGTCTATTTTTCTGTTTTTCATTTGTTATGGGAAATTTAAATAATGATCTAGATCATTATCTAGATTCATCCTATGGGATAATTTAAACTAAAGAAAATTGACTAGTAATTCGTGTTGTTCTCACTCAAGTACATATTCATACAGAGATCCGTATATCACTAATAACTCCCTTCTATATTATAAGACAAAAATTAGAACTCTAAATGATTTGAATCAAATCATAAAAAAGGATATTGTATACCTTAGTTCCTTGGGATTGTAGTTCAATTGGTTAGAGCACCGCCCTGTCAAGGCGGAAGCTGCGGGTTCGAGCCCCGTCAGTCCCGACGGATCCAATAACCAAAGATCAAACAAGTATCTCATGTTTCTTTTTAGACCCCGTGTAATGTAATAATAAAAAAATTTAATTTAGACTAGAATTTAAGTTCTATCAAAAAAAGAGCAAAAACTAAAAAAAAAATGACAAAAAAAAGAAAGGTATTTTAGAACTTAACCCCTTGTAGTCTGTTTTTCATATATTATTTTTTTTTGTAACCAATGGAAGTCTAAAAGAAAAAGAAACGTGGTCAGACTTCGTTAGATGATTGATTGTACAACGAAAATATTTTAAAAGAATGATATCTTGATTCGATCACGAATTCTATAATATATTTTTTTCAGTATCGATAAAAGATTATCCTATGTTATACTATTCAATTTGCGACGGCGAATTGATATGATAGTTCATATATTGTTATTCATGATATTAATCCTATTCAATATCATCAAAATGGAATACATATATTCCATATAAATGGTGACATTTTGATCATCTCTAGGGGATTAAATCCCGAGTTATTGCGAACTAAAAAAACGATGAAATTATGGAAGTAAATATTCTTGCATTTATTGCTACTGCGCTCTTCATTCTCGTTCCTACTGCTTTTCTACTTATCATTTATGTAAAAACGGTCAGCCAAAATGATTAGTTTGACTGAAAATTGACTTCTTCGTTCTTTATCGCAGGCTAGAATCATCAGTATTTGATTCGATTTGGTAGTAGTATGGTAGAAAGAAAATTTTATTTCTTTCTACCATACTATTTTTACGATTTTTTAGTTATTATTATATATTAATATTTTTAGTTTTTTTGTCGTGTATAAAAAAGTTGTACTATACTACAGATTTAAAATTTTGAATATTGACTAATCTATATTGTATCCTATATATGTTATGTACATATTGATCCTAATTCTATTGTTTTGCTACATCTATTTGATCGATTTGTATTGATAGTGATTCTGATCAATCTAAAATAATCGAAAGGCAACTCTGACTTTTATTTTACAGCTCAAATTATTATATTTCAAATAAAAAAAAAAAAAAATACTAGGGAAAGAATCAAAGAAAGAAACATGTAAAAAATATCTGTTTGATTAACATTAGTATCTTTAAAAATACTTTATGGAGTGATCTAAAAAACAATTGATAAGGTTTGATTCCCCAACTAAAAACTCAATTAGTTAAAATTAGCTAAGTTAAGTAGTATTTCTAGAGTCCACTTCTTCCCCATACTACAAGTGAAAGAGAAAATGTAAAGACTACCATTAAAGCAGCCCAAGCGAGACTTACAATATCCATGTGAATTTTGTCCCTTATTTCTATGAATATGAAGAAATTATTCCATTATTGTTTACTAATAATAGTGAAATCAAGGGTACAGAGTCAAAAATTTTTTAGAACTATTTATTAATTTAATGAACCAACCCAAAAAATTCACGTACATATAAAAAATTACTACATAATTTTTACCCGGTTACTGAAAAGGGGTTTTGTAATAATTGAATACCTAAGTACTAAGATATTTTTTTTAGTTTGTATACAAATTATATCTCGCTTTTCTGCCATTACTAATTACTAATTTAGTTAGTATATTACCTCGCACCGAAGTGGCTCCAATAGGAGTATAAGGGAATCGAGACGTTTTGATAGCCCTTATACTCCTAATGCTTATTATTTAATAAAAAATTCCTTGAATTCGAGATACAAAGCTTTAGAGCCCACTAGATGCTTAGAATCAAGTACGTATCAAAAGACCCTAAGGGATTAGGACATTTCTGTTTTTTTTTAGAATTTAGAATCAGGCGACACCCGGATTTGAACTGGGGAATAAAGGATTTGCAGTCCTCCGCCTTACCACTCGGCCATGCCGCCAAAACAAAATATATATGAAAAGATTTCCTTTTGTATTGTACTTGCGTTTTGAATCCCATTTCCTTAATTCCCTTCCTACTAACAAAAAGCTTTTTTTCCATACCCCCCAAAAATATGGACTTTCCAAAAAGTAAAAAGTCATAAGAAATTGGAACCATTAACTATTTTGGAATTCATGAACGAGTCTTGGATTCTGACTTCAAATCGTGTTTCCCTAATGACATAAGAAAATCTAAGCAGTAACTAATAATTATTATTGTGTCTTTTCAATAAAAAAATTTTTCTTTTTCTCAATTTCGATTATAACAACAATTATGCCTATATGTAAACCCCGGAACCATAACAGAAATTACACAGAGCGTATCTTATATATGATATATAGAAGATATTAGGGCACGGATCCAAATTTAACGCTTTGCTTTACAATATAAATAAGCCTATATTAAGATTAAGAATTAAGATTAAAAATTTTACGAAATAGTACTAAAATAGATCTTGTCTCCGCAAATAGGTTTTTTTAACAAAAACCTATTAAGTAAAAAAAAACTCTATATTGTTTCTGATTATTCTTATCTCGGTAAAGGGATCAAATCCTGTCATCTCTTTATCCAATCAGAGTAATATTATAATAATGGTAAAAATGGAATCGAATTAAAGAAATCGAATTAAGCAGCATAATTCTTTTAAACAGAATGTTTTATCAACCTCTTTACTCTTGTATCCGTTGAAAATTTCAATTTGGGTATGAATAGCAAATTTTATCTATTCCTCCTTTGATACGTATTTAATACATTCGAATGTATGTGTAAAATTTTATGTGATTTAGTAAACAGAATATAAATTCCATCCGAGCTAGATCGATCTTTAGTATTCAATAAAGAATGATCAAAAAGTGGGATTTTTAAACAAATGAGGAATTGGGTTAAAATGTTACGAGAGGGAAATGAACTGATGTCTACAATACCCGGGTTTAATCAGATACAATTTGAAGGATTTTGTCAGTTCATTGATCAGGGCTTACCGGAAGAGCTTTATAAGTTTCCAAAAATTGAAGATACAGATCAAGAAATTGAATTTCAATTATTTGTGGAAACATATCAATTGGCAGAACCCGTGATAAAAGAAAAGGATGCTGTGTATAAATCACTTACATATTCTTCTGAATTATATGTATCCGCAGGATTAATTTGGAAAACCGGCCGGGAGATGCAAGAACAAACAATTTTGATTGGAAACATCCCTCTAATGAATTCCCTGGGAACTTTTCTAGTAAATGGAATATACAGAATTGTGATCAATCAAATATTGCAAAGCCCCGGTATTTATTACCGGTCGGAATTGGACCATAATGGAATTTCGGTCTATACCGGCACCATAATATCAGATTGGGGAGGAAGATCAGAATTAGAGATTGATAGAAAAGCAAGGATATGGGCTCGTGTAAGTAGGAAACAGAAAATATCTATTCTAGTTCTATCATCAGCTATGGGTTCGAATCTAAAAGAAATTCTGGATAATGTTTGTTACCCGGAAATTTTCTTGTCTTTCTTGAATGATAAAGATAAAAAAAATTTTGGGTCAAAGGAAAATGCCATTTTGGAGTTTTATCAACAATTTGCTTGTGTAGGGGGGGACCCGGTATTTTCGGAATCTTTATGTAAAGAATTACAAAAAAAATTCTTTCAGCAAAAATGCGAATTAGGAAGGATTGGTCGACGAAATATGAACCATCGACTGAATCTTGATATACCCCAAAACAATACGTTTTTGTTACCGCGTGATATATTGGCAGCTACGGATCACTTGATTGGAATTAAATTTGGAATGGGTACACTTGATGATATGAATCATTTGAAAAATAAACGTATTCGCTCTGTAGCAGATCTCTTACAAGATCAATTCGGATTGGCTCTGGTTCGTTTAGAAAATGTGGTTCGAGGAACTCTATGTGGAGCAATTCGGCATAAATTAATACCGACTCCTCAGAATTTGGTAACTTCAACTCCATTAACAACGACTTATGAATCTTTTTTTGGATTACACCCATTATCTCAAGTTTTGGATCGAACTAATCCATTGACACAAACAGTTCATGGACGAAAATTGAGTTATTTGGGCCCCGGGGGATTGACAGGGCGAACGGCTAGTTTTCGGATACGCGATATTCACCCTAGTCACTACGGGCGTATTTGCCCAATTGACACATCTGAAGGAATTAATGTTGGACTTATTGGATCCTTAGCAATTCATGCAAGAATTGGTCTTTTGGGGTCTCTAGAAAGCCCTTTTTATAAAATTTCTGAGAGATCGGCAATGGTACAGATGCTTTTTTTATCACCAAGTATAGATGAATACTATATGGTATCTACGGGGAATTCCTTGGCACTGAATCAAGGTATTCAGGAAGAACAGGTTGTTCCGGCTCGATACCGTCAGGAATTCCTGACTATTGCGTGGGAACAGGTTCATCTTCGAAGTATTTTTCCCTTCCAATATTTTTCTATTGGAGCTTCCCTCATTCCTTTTATCGAGCACAACGATGCAAATCGAGCTTTAATGAGTTCTAATATGCAACGTCAAGCAGTTCCGCTTTATCAGTCCGAGAAATGCATTGTTGGAACCGGGTTGGAACGCCAAGCGGCCCTAGATTCTGGGGTTCTCGCTATAGCCGAACATGAGGGAAAGATCATTTATACCGATACTGATAAGATCGTTTTTTCAGGTAATGGGGATATTCAAAGCATTCCATTAGTAATGTATCAACGTTCCAATAAAAATACTTGTATGCACCAAAACCCCCGGATTCCGCGGGGTAAATGCATTAAAAAGGGACAAATTTTAGCAGATGGTGCCGCTACAGTTGGGGGCGAACTAGCTTTGGGAAAAAACATATTAGTGGCTTATATGCCGTGGGAAGGCTACAATTTTGAAGATGCGGTACTCATTAGTGAGCGTCTTGTATATGAAGATATTTATACTTCTTTTCACATACGGAAATATGAAATTCAGACTTATGTGACAAGTCAAGGACCCGAAAGGGTCACGAGCGAAATACCGCACTTAGAAGCCCATTTACTCCGCAATTTAGACAAAAATGGAATTGTGAGGTTGGGATCATGGGTAGAAACGGGTGATATTTTAGTAGGTAAATTAACACCCCATATGGCAAAAGAATCTTCGCATGCCCCCGAAGATAGATTATTACGAGCCATACTTGGCATTCAGGTATCCACATCCAAAGAAACTTGTCTAAAACTCCCTATAGGTGGTAGGGGTCGAGTTATTGATGTGAGATGCATCCAGAAAAAGGGGGGCTCTAGTTATAACCCAGAAACAATTCATGTATATATTTTACAGAAACGTGAAATAAAAGTTGGTGATAAAGTAGCCGGAAGACATGGAAATAAGGGTATCATTTCAAAAATTTTGCCTAGACAAGATATGCCTTATTTGCAAGATGGAAGACCCGTTGATATGGTCTTTAACCCATTAGGAGTACCTTCACGAATGAATGTAGGACAGATATTTGAATGTTCGCTCGGGTTAGCGGGAGGTCTGCTAGATAGACATTATCGAATCGCACCTTTTGATGAGAGATATGAACAAGAGGCTTCGAGAAAACTAGTGTTTTCTGAATTATATCAAGCCAGTAAACAAACATCGGAGCCGTGGATCTTTGAACCCGAGTATCCGGGAAAGAGTCGAATATTTGATGGAAGAACAGGGGATCTTTTTGAGCAACCTGTTATAATAGGAAATCCTTATATATTGAAATTAATTCATCAAGTTGATGATAAAATCCATGGACGTTCGAGTGGACATTATGCACTTGTTACACAGCAACCCCTTCGAGGAAGAGCCAAGCAAGGAGGACAACGCGTAGGAGAAATGGAAGTTTGGGCTCTAGAAGGATTTGGTGTTGCACATATTTTACAAGAGATGCTTACTTATAAATCGGATCATATTAAAGCTCGCCAGGACGTACTTGGTACTACGATCATTGGGGGAACAATACCTAACCCCGAGGATGCTCCAGAATCTTTTCGACTGCTCGTTCGAGAACTACGATCTTTGGCTCTGGAACTGAACCATTTCCTTGTATCTGAGAAAACCTTCCAGATTAATAGGATGGAAGCTTAATCGGAATAAATTATAATTTTTCTTCTATGATCGATCAGTATAAACATCAACAACTCAGAATTGGGTTAGTTTCGCCTAAACAAATAAGTGCTTGGGCCAC